CCCTAGACCCAGTCTCTCCATGGGACCCCCCCCTTCCCCCCCAGCATATTTTTATTAATGCTTTAAGGGTATGTACAATATGCATCGCACTCTCCGCCACATCAGACAGTCCATGAAATGTAGGACACCCAACGTCATACGCTATGACCCTCCACAAACAGCCCAAACATTATCTCCAAAACGGACCTCATACGGCCAATACACCCTCCAGAGACATTCTTGTTTCAGGTACCATAAAGCCCAAATGCTCCTACCTACAGCCAAGCCGCAAGCGTTACCCAAAGACCCAGGAACTTATCTACTATACCCCCAACCCAACCAAGAGAACGAGGAAAAGTCCCAGTACACCTTTGCATCCCCCTACACCACTGAATTCGCCCACCTCCTAGGTAAAGTTCTCCTCCAACAGCCTTCAAGCACTCCCAAGCCAGAGGACCTGGTTATCTATTGATCGCGCTTCTCACGAGAACCGAGCTACTCAACGTCAGAAGTGTATTACGTTATTGCCCTGCAGGCGCATACATTTAATAAACTTGCTCTTTTGCGCTATTGGTTGTAACTTCAGGAACATAACCTCCACCAATCCTTCCTTCTTGCTCTTCACTGATACAAGTGGTCGGTTGAATAATCCTCCCTACTCTCATTATCCCGGCATACCGACCTCCTACTACTTTTTTTTTCGGCGTCCCTTCAATAAGCCCCTCAAGTGCAGCGCAGGTGTTATCTTCCTCTTGACATGTCCATCACATGACTACCGCACATATGAATCCCCTAACACTTGGAATGTCATGGTTTACGGATAAGGTCGTCTCAAACTTAGCACTGATGCACTTTGACCCCATTCATGGAGTGCGCGCTAATCACCTCTAGACAACAAATAGTGTAATGGTTGCCGGACATAAAAATAATTATTTCATCTGCTAGGAACTGTCATTTAAACCTAGCTTTACGCATTCTTTTTTTTTTTATCTTGACATTTTTTGTTTTTTTTGTTAAAAAATTAAACCATTTATCCCTACATTTTACAAATTATTCATCATCAATTTATTTTAAATTAACCTTCCTCTGGATTTCCTAGTAGTATAAACAACAACCAACCATCATCATCATCACATCACACCCCACCCAAAAACAAATCACATACAACTGATTCTTCCCTACCATTCACCCTTTTACACCACCGAAAAAACAAACAAAAATAGAAATCATGATCACAAATTATGAACCAATCATGAATCCAAATTCCCCACGTTCTTGTAGCTTATAGAAAGCATGACACTGAAGATGTCAAGATGGCTGCCACACACACCCAAGAACAAAAGACTTAGTCCTAACCTTACTGTTAGTTTTTGCTAGGTATATACATGCAAGTATCCGCGCGCCAGTGTAGATGCCCTGGACACCTTAATCAGGTAGATAGGAGCGGGTATCAGGCACACCATAATCGTAGCCCAAGACGCCTAGCACTTGCCACGCCCCCACGGGTATTCAGCAGTAGTTAATATTAAGCAATGAGTGTAAACTTGACTTAGCCATAGCAAATTAGGGTTGGTAAATCCTGTGCCAGCCACCGCGGTCATACAGGAGACCCAAATTAACATTATAACGGCGTAAAGAGTGGTCACATGTTATCCAAGTAACTAAGATTAAAAAGCAACTGAGCTGTCACAAGCCCAAGATGCCAATAAGGCCTCCTTATCAAAGAAGATCTTAGAACAACGATCAATTGAACTCCACGAAAGCCAGGGCCCAAACTGGGATTAGATACCCCACTATGCCTGGCCCTAAATCTTGATGCTTACACCTACTAAAGCATCCGCCCGAGAACTACGAGCACCAACGCTTAAAACTCTAAGGACTTGGCGGTGCCCCAAACCCACCTAGAGGAGCCTGTTCTGTAATCGATGATCCACGATATACCTGACCATTCCTTGCCAAAACAGCCTACATACCGCCGTCTCCAGCTCACCTACCCTGAAAGCCAAACAGTGAGCGCAACAGCCCCACCACGCTAATACGACAGGTCAAGGTATAGCCTATGGAATGGAAGCAATGGGCTACATTTTCTAAGTTAGAACATAACGGCAAAGGGGTATGAAATAACCCCTGGAAGGCGGATTTAGCAGTAAAGTGGGACAATCGAGCCCTCTTTAAGCCGGCTCTGGGGCACGTACATACCGCCCGTCACCCTCCTCATAGGCGCCCCCCCCCCCCCCATAAATTAATAAGCTACCCAGCCAAAGATGAGGTAAGTCGTAACAAGGTAAGTGTACCGGAAGGTGCACTTAGGATACCAAGACGTAGCTTAATCAAAAGCATTCAGCTTACACCTGAAAAATGTCTGCTAACACCAGATCGTCTTGATGCCAACCTCTAGCCCAACCGACATGACCTGGAATAACAAAGTCACTTCATACACCCAACTAAAGCATTTATTAGTCCCAGTATAGGCGATAGAAAAGACACCATTGGAGCGATAGAGATTACGTACCGTAAGGGAAAGATGAAATATTAGTGAAACAAACTAAGCTAAAAACAGCAAAGATCAACCCTTGTACCTTTTGCATCATGGTCTAGCAAGAAAAACCAAGCAAAATGAATTTAAGTTTGCCATCCCGAAACCCAAGCGAGCTACTTACGAGCAGCTATTTTGAGCGAACCCGTCTCTGTGGCAAAAGAGTGGGATGACTTGTTAGTAGAGGTGAAAAGCCAATCGAGCTGGGTGATAGCTGGTTGCCTGTGAAACGAATCTTAGTTCACTCTTAATTCTTCTCCAAGGAAACACACAAACCCTAATGAAGCGAATTAAGGGCAATTTAAAGGAGGTACAGCTCCTTTAAAAAAGAATACAATCTCTACGAGCGGATAAATAAGGACTTACTAATCATACTGTGGGCCCTCAAGCAGCCATCAACAAAGAGTGCGTTAAAGCTCTATTCTACAAAAATATAGAAACAATATGACTCCCTCCCCATTAACAGGCTAACCTATACCCAAATAGGAGAATTAATGCTAGAATGAGTAACCTGGGTCCTCCCTCTACGACGCAAGCTTACATCGGCACATTATTAACAAATCACCAATATACGACTAATCAAACAAGCAGAGTATTAAGCACATTGTTAACCCGACAAAGGAGCGTCCACTAAGAAAGATTAAAACCTGTAAAAGGAACTCGGCAAACCCGTCAAGGCCCGACTGTTTACCAAAAACATAGCCTTCAGCAAACCACAGACAAGTATTGAAGGTGATGCCTGCCCAGTGACTCACGTTCAACGGCCGCGGTATCCTAACCGTGCAAAGGTAGCGCAATCAATTGTCCCGTAAATCGAGACTAGTATGAATGGCTAAACGAGGTCTTAACTGTCTCTTACAGGCAATCGGTGAAATTGATCTCCCTGTTCAAAAGCAGGGATGAACACATAAGACGAGAAGACCCTGTGGAACTTTAAAACCAGCAACCACCTTAAATCACTTACTCACCCACCGGGTTCACTGTCACATAAGATACTGGTCTGCGTTTTTCGGTTGGGGCGACCTTGGAGCAAAACAGAACCTCCAAAAATTAGACCACACCTCTAGACTGAGAGCAACCCCTCAACGTGCTAATAGCACCCAGACCCAATATAATTGACCAATGGACCAAGCTACCCCAGGGATAACAGCGCAATCTCCTCCGAGAGTCCGTATCGACGGGGAGGTTTACGACCTCGATGTTGGATCAGGACATCCTAGTGGTGCAGCCGCTACTAAGGGTTCGTTTGTTCAACGATTAATAGTCCTACGTGATCTGAGTTCAGACCGGAGTAATCCAGGTCGGTTTCTATCTATGATGAACTCTTCCCAGTACGAAAGGATAGGAAAAGTGAGGCCAATACTACAAGCAAGCCTTCGCCTTAAGTAATGAAAGCAACTAAATTACAAAAGGCTATCACTCCACACCACGTCCAAGAAAAGGACTAGCTAGCGTGGCAGAGCTCGGAAAATGCAAAAGGCTTAAGTCCTTTAAATCAGAGGTTCAAATCCTCTCCCTAGCTTAACCCAACAACCCATGACTAACTACCCCCTACTAATTAATCTAATCATATCCCTTTCCTACGCCCTCCCAATCTTAATTGCAGTAGCCTTCCTAACACTAGTAGAGCGCAAAATCTTAAGTTATATACAAAACCGAAAAGGCCCTAACATTGTAGGACCGTACGGCCTCCTGCAACCCCTAGCAGACGGAGTGAAGCTATTCATTAAAGAGCCCATCCGACCTTCAACATCCTCCCCAATTCTGTTCCTTGCAACCCCAATACTAGCCCTCCTCCTAGCAATTTCAATCTGAGCCCCCCTGCCCCTACCCTTTTCATTAGCAGACCTTAATCTAGGCCTACTATTCCTACTAGCCATATCAAGCCTAGCAGTGTACTCTATCCTCTGGTCCGGCTGAGCCTCTAACTCAAAATACGCACTTATTGGCGCACTGCGAGCGGTAGCCCAGACAATCTCATATGAAGTAACCCTAGCCATTATCCTCCTATCTGTTGTGCTCCTCAGCGGCAACTACGCCCTAAGCACTCTTGCAGTCACTCAGGAACCTCTATACCTTATTTTCTCATGCTGGCCCCTCGCTATAATATGATACGTCTCCACACTTGCTGAGACCAATCGTGCTCCCTTTGATCTGACAGAAGGAGAATCCGAACTAGTCTCTGGGTTCAACGTAGAATATGCAGCTGGCCCTTTCGCACTCTTCTTCTTAGCTGAATACGCCAATATCATACTTATAAACACTATTACCACAATCCTCTTCTTCAATCCAAGCCTACTTAACCTCCCCCAAGAACTATTCCCCGTAGTACTAGCCACAAAAGTCCTACTATTATCAGCAGGATTTCTATGAATTCGTGCCTCCTACCCACGATTCCGATACGACCAGCTAATACACTTACTATGAAAAAACTTCCTACCACTTACACTTGCTCTATGTCTCTGACACACCAGCATGCCAATTTGCTATGCGGGGTTACCCCCTTATCTAAGACCACCGGAAATGTGCCTGAACACTAAGGGTCACTATGATAAAGTGAACATGGAGGTATACCAGCCCTCTCATTTCCTACAACTTAGAAAAGCAGGAATCGAACCTGCACTAGAGGAATCAAAATCCTCCATACTTCCCTTATATTACTTTCTAGTAGGGTCAGCTAAACAAGCTATCGGGCCCATACCCCGAAAATGATGGTTTAACTCCTTCCCCTGCTAATGAACCCCCAAGCAAAACTAATTTTCATAATTAGCCTCCTCCTGGGGACTGCCATCACGATCTCAAGCAACCACTGAATCATGGCATGAGCCGGCCTCGAGATCAACACACTTGCCGTCCTACCATTAATCTCAAAATCTCACCATCCACGATCCATTGAAGCAGCTACTAAATACTTTCTAACCCAAGCAGCCGCCTCTGCCCTAGTCTTATTCTCCAGCATGACCAATGCATGACACACCGGACAATGAGACATTACCCAACTAACCCACCCTGCATCTAGCTTAATCTTGACTTCAGCAATTGCAATGAAATTGGGCCTAGTCCCATTCCACTTCTGATTCCCAGAAGTGCTACAAGGTTCCCCTCTCTCCACAGGTCTCCTGCTATCCACTATCATAAAACTACCCCCAATTACCCTCCTGTACATAACTTCCCCATCACTAAACCCCACACTCCTGACTACCCTGGCTATCCTCTCAGCAGCCATCGGAGGATGAATAGGCCTCAACCAAACACAAATTCGAAAGATCCTAGCCTTCTCCTTCATCTCACATCTTGGCTGAATAGCAATCATCATCATCTACAACCCTAAGCTCACCCTCCTCAACTTCTACCTATACACTATGATAACTGCAACTGTCTTCCTCACCTTAAATTCAATTAAAGTAATAAAACTATCTACCCTAATAACTATATGAACAAAAGTCCCCTCACTGAATTCAATACTACTCTTAACCTTACTTTCCCTTGCAGGACTTCCCCCCTTAACAGGATTTCTGCCTAAATGACTCATCATCCAAGAACTAACCAAACAAGAAATAATCCCCGCAGCCACACTCATATCCCTCCTCTCACTACTAAGCCTGTTCTTCTACCTCCGCCTTGCATACTGCACAACAATCACACTCCCACCGCACACCACAAACCATATAAAACAATGACGCACCAGCAAATCAACCAACATTGTGATTGCTGTCCTAACCACAATATCCCTCATCCTTCTCCCTATCTCACCCATAATCCTCTCCATCATTTAAGGAACTTAGGATTAATTTAAACCGAAGGCCTTCAAAGCCTTAAACAAGAGTTAGACCCTCTTAGTTTCTGCTAAAGTCCGCAGGCTGTTACCCTGCATCCCCTGAATGCAACCCAGGTACTTTAATTAAGCTAGGACCTTACAACACACTAGGCAGATGGGCTTCGATCCCATGACTCTATAGTTAACAGCTACATGCCCTAACCAACAGGCCTCTGCCTAAGACTCCGGCACATGATCAATGTACATCAATGAGCTTGCAACTCACTATGAATTTCACTACAGAGCCGATAAGAAGAGGAATTGAACCTCTGTAAAAAGGACTACAGCCTAACGCTTACACACTCAGCCATCTTACCTATGACATTCATTAACCGATGACTATTCTCAACCAACCACAAAGATATCGGGACCCTATACCTAATTTTCGGCGCATGAGCCGGAATAGTGGGTACCGCCCTAAGCCTCCTCATCCGAGCAGAACTAGGCCAACCCGGAGCCCTTCTAGGAGACGACCAAGTATACAACGTAGTCGTCACAGCCCATGCCTTTGTAATAATTTTCTTCATAGTTATGCCTATTATAATCGGAGGATTCGGAAACTGACTAGTTCCCCTAATAATCGGAGCCCCAGACATAGCATTCCCACGAATAAACAACATAAGTTTCTGACTACTCCCTCCATCATTCCTCCTCCTGCTAGCCTCTTCCACTGTCGAAGCAGGAGTTGGCACGGGCTGAACAGTATACCCCCCACTAGCTGGTAACCTCGCCCACGCCGGAGCCTCAGTTGACCTTGCAATCTTCTCCCTACATCTGGCCGGTATCTCCTCAATCCTAGGGGCAATCAATTTCATCACAACAGCCCTCAACATAAAACCCCCAGCCCTGTCACAATACCAAACTCCCCTATTCGTATGATCCGTGTTAATCACCGCAGTACTTCTGCTCCTCTCCCTTCCTGTACTTGCCGCAGGAATCACAATGCTTCTAACAGACCGCAACCTAAACACTACATTTTTCGACCCAGCAGGAGGAGGTGACCCAGTCCTATACCAACATCTCTTCTGATTCTTCGGCCACCCAGAAGTCTACATTCTAATTCTGCCAGGATTTGGAATCATTTCCCATGTCGTAACCTACTACGCAGGAAAAAAAGAACCATTCGGCTACATAGGAATAGTATGAGCTATGCTATCCATCGGATTCCTAGGATTCATCGTTTGAGCCCACCACATATTCACAGTCGGAATAGACGTTGATACCCGAGCATACTTCACATCCGCCACTATAATCATTGCCATCCCAACTGGCATTAAAGTGTTCAGCTGACTAGCCACACTCCACGGAGGCGTAATCAAATGAGACCCACCAATACTATGAGCCCTAGGATTTATCTTCCTATTCACCATTGGAGGACTGACCGGAATTATCCTAGCCAACTCCTCACTAGACATCGCACTACACGATACCTACTACGTAGTAGCCCACTTCCACTATGTCCTATCAATAGGAGCAGTGTTTGCAATCCTAGCTGGTTTCACACACTGATTCCCCCTATTCACCGGATATACCCTCCACTCAACATGAGCCAAAGCTCACTTCGGTGTAATATTCGTAGGAGTCAACTTAACCTTCTTCCCCCAACACTTCCTAGGCCTAGCCGGTATACCACGTCGATACTCAGACTACCCCGACGCCTACACCCTATGAAACACCATCTCCTCAGTAGGATCACTCATCTCCCTAACAGCCGTAATCATGCTAGTCTTCATCATCTGAGAAGCCTTTGCATCTAAACGTAAAGTCCTACAACCAGAACTAACAAGCACCAACGTCGAATGAATCCACGGCTGCCCGCCCCCATTCCACACCTTCGAAGAACCCGCCTTCGTCCAAGTCCAAGAAAGGAAGGAGTCGAACCCCCATATGTTGGTTTCAAGCCAACCGCATGAACCACTTATGCTTCTTTCTCATAGAGATGTTAGTAAAACAATTACATAGCCTTGTCGAGACTAAATTGCAAGTGAAACCCCTGCACATCTCTTCACCCAAATATGGCTAACCACTCACAACTCAACTTTCAAGACGCTTCCTCTCCCATTATAGAAGAACTTATAGGATTCCACGACCACGCTATAATAATCGCATTAGCAATCTGCAGCCTAGTGCTTTACCTTCTAACCCATATAATAACAGGAAAACTCTCATCCAACACAGTAGACGCACAAGAAATTGAACTTGTCTGAACAATTCTCCCAGCCATAGTTCTAATCACACTTGCCTTACCATCCCTACGAATTCTATATATGATAGACGAAATCAACGAACCTGATCTAACCCTAAAAGCCATCGGCCACCAATGATATTGAACATATGAATACACCGACCTCAAAGACCTTACATTCGACTCTTACATAATCCCAACATCGGACCTACCTCTAGGACACTTCCGACTACTAGAAGTCGACCACCGCGTTGTAGTTCCAATAAGCTCTACAATCCGAGTAATTGTCACCGCCGATGACGTACTTCACTCATGAGCAGTCCCAAGCCTAGGAGTAAAAACTGACGCAATCCCAGGACGCTTAAACCAAACTTCCTTCCTTGCTTCCCGACCTGGAGTCTTCTACGGACAATGCTCAGAAATCTGCGGAGCTAATCACAGCTTCATACCAATTGTAGTAGAATCAACTCCCCTCGCCAACTTCGAAAGCTGATCCTCTCTAGCAGCCTCCTMATCATTAAGAAGCTATGAACCAGCATTAGCCTTTTAAGCTAAAGAAAGAGGACTACTCTCCTCCTTAATGATATGCCTCAACTAAACCCTGCACCTTGATTTTTTATCATGATCATTTCATGACTGACCTTCTCCTTTATCATTCAACCCAAACTCCTCTCATTTGTGTCAATAAACCCTCCATCCAGCAAACCACCCATTGCCCCAAGCACTACCCCTTGAACCTGACCATGAACTTAAGCTTCTTCGACCAATTCTCAAGCCCATCCTTCCTAGGAATCCCACTCATCCTCATCTCAATAACATTCCCAGCCCTCTTAATCCCCTCACTAGACAACCGATGAATCACCAACCGGCTCTCAACCCTTCAACTATGATTCGTCAACCTAATCACAAAACAACTAATAATACCCTTAGATAAAAAAGGACATAAATGAGCCCTGATCCTAACATCCTTAATAGTCTTCCTACTACTAATCAACCTCCTAGGCCTACTACCATACACATTCACCCCAACCACCCAACTATCTATAAATCTAGCTCTAGCCTTCCCCCTATGACTTGCCACCTTACTAACAGGCCTGCGAAACCAACCTTCTATCTCCCTAGGACATCTCCTCCCAGAAGGGACCCCAACCCCACTAATCCCTGCTTTAATCCTGATCGAAACAACAAGTCTACTAATCCGACCCCTAGCTCTAGGCGTACGCTTAACAGCCAACCTCACAGCAGGACACCTACTCATCCAACTCATCTCCACAGCCACAACAGCCCTACTCCCTACAATACCAGCAGTCTCACTTCTAACCCTGTTAGTCCTGTTCTTACTGACTATCCTAGAAGTAGCAGTAGCAATAATTCAAGCCTACGTCTTCGTACTTCTACTAAGCCTCTACCTACAAGAGAACATCTAACACCCACAATGGCACACCAAGCACATTCTTACCACATAGTAGACCCCAGCCCATGACCTATTCTAGGAGCCGCCGCCGCCCTCCTAACCACCTCAGGACTCACAATGTGATTCCACTGAAACTCACCTCAACTCCTCATCCTAGGCTTACTCTCCACTTCCCTAGTTATATTCCAATGATGACGTGACATTATCCGAGAAAGCACATTCCAAGGGCACCACACCCCCACCGTACAAAAAGGCCTGCGATACGGCATAGTCTTATTCATCACATCCGAAGCATTCTTTTTTCTTGGCTTTTTCTGAGCATTCTTCCACTCAAGCTTAGCCCCCACCCCAGAACTAGGAGGACAATGACCACCTGTAGGAATCAAACCCCTAAACCCCATAGACGTACCACTACTAAACACTGCCATCCTCCTAGCTTCTGGAGTTACCGTAACATGAGCCCATCACAGCATCACAGAAGCCAACCGAAAACAAGCAATCCAGGCACTTACCCTGACCGTTCTCCTAGGCTTCTACTTCACTGCACTACAAGCTATAGAATACTACGAAGCACCATTCTCCATTGCAGATGGAGTCTACGGCTCTACATTCTTTGTCGCCACCGGATTCCATGGCCTACATGTAATCATCGGCTCCACATTCCTGTTAGTATGCCTACTACGCCTAATCAAATACCACTTTACATCAGGACACCACTTTGGATTCGAAGCAGCTGCCTGATACTGACATTTCGTAGACGTCGTATGGCTATTCCTCTACATCTCTATCTACTGATGAGGATCTTACTCTTCTAGTATATTCATTACAATCGACTTCCAATCCTTAAAATCTGGTTCAAACCCAGAGAAGAGTAATGAACATAATCCTATTTATACTAACCCTATCACTCACCCTAAGCATTCTACTAACCGCACTAAACTTTTGATTAGCACAAATAAACCCAGACTCAGAAAAACTATCCCCCTACGAATGTGGATTCGACCCCCTAGGATCTGCTCGACTTCCATTCTCAATCCGATTCTTCCTAGTAGCCATCCTATTCCTCCTATTCGACCTAGAAATTGCCCTACTCCTTCCACTCCCATGAGCCATCCAACTAGAATCCCCCACCACCACCCTAATCTGAACCTCCTTCCTCCTCCTTTTACTAACACTAGGGCTAATCTACGAATGAATCCAAGGAGGCCTAGAATGAGCAGAGTAGTAGAAAGTTAGTCTAACCAAGACGGTTGATTTCGACTCAACAAATTATAGCTCACACCCTATAACTTTCTTTATGTCCTACCTCCACCTCAGTTTCTACTCAGCCTTCACTCTAAGCAGCCTAGGCCTAGCCTTCCATCGTACCCATCTAATTTCAGCCTTACTATGCCTAGAAAGCATAATACTATCCATGTATGTAGCACTTGCCATATGACCCATCCAAATACAATCCTCATCCTCTACCATCCTACCGATTATCATACTAACCTTCTCCGCCTGCGAAGCCGGTACAGGCCTGGCCCTACTAGTAGCCTCCACCCGAACTCACGGCTCAGACCACCTACACAACTTCAACCTCCTACAATGCTAAAAATCATCATTCCTACTGCAACACTCCTACCCCTAACCCTCATATCCCCACTCAAACACCTATGAACTAACATCACACTCCACAGCTTACTCATTGCCACTATCAGCTTACAATGACTAACACCCACGTACTACCCAAGCAAAAGCTTAACCCCCTGAACCTCAATCGACCAAATTTCCTCTCCCCTACTAGTCCTCTCATGCTGACTCCTACCCCTCATGATTATAGCAAGCCAAAACCACTTAGAACAAGAACCCGCTATCCGCAAACGAGTTTTCACTACAACAGTAATCTTGGCTCAACTATTCATCCTTTTAGCCTTCTCAGCCTCAGAGCTAATGCTCTTCTACATTGCATTCGAAGCAACTCTCATCCCCACTCTTATTCTCATCACACGATGAGGAAACCAACCAGAACGACTAAACGCTGGCATTTACCTCCTATTCTATACACTAGCCAGCTCACTTCCCCTACTAATCGCCATCCTACATCTACAAAACCAAATCGGCACCCTCTACCTTCCTATGCTAAAACTATCACACCCAACATTAAACTCCTCTTGGTCCGGACTAATCGCAAGCCTCGCACTCCTCCTAGCCTTCATGGTCAAAGCCCCTCTATACGGCCTACACCTATGACTCCCCAAAGCTCACGTAGAAGCCCCCATTGCCGGATCTATATTACTAGCTGCCCTGCTACTAAAACTAGGAGGCTACGGCATTATACGAATCACAATCCTGGTAAACCCAGCATCAAACAACCTACACTACCCATTCATTACCCTAGCCTTATGAGGAGCACTAATAACCAGCGCAATCTGCTTACGACAAATCGACCTAAAATCACTAATCGCCTACTCTTCTGTCAGCCACATAGGACTAGTCGTAGCCGCAACCATGATCCAGACCCAATGAGCATTTTCAGGAGCAATAATTCTAATGATCTCACACGGCCTAACCTCCTCAATACTATTCTGCCTAGCCAACACCAACTATGAACGAACCCACAGCCGAATCCTCCTACTTACACGAGGACTCCAACCCCTACTACCACTTATAGCAACCTGATGACTTCTAGCAAACCTAACAAACATAGCCCTCCCCCCAACAACTAACCTCATAGCAGAACTAACCATCGTCATCGCACTATTCAACTGATCCGCCTTCACAATCCTCCTGACAGGAGCAGCAATCCTCCTTACCGCCTCATACACCTTATACATGCTAGCAATAACACAACGAGGCACACTTCCATCCCACATCACTTCCATTCAAAACTCTTCTACCCGAGAACACCTCCTCATGGCCCTTCACATGATCCCAATACTACTCCTGATTCTCAAACCCGAACTAATCTCCGGTACCCCTATATGCAAGTATAGTTTTAATCAAAACATTAGACTGTGATCCTAAAGATAGAAGTTAAACTCTTCTTACCTGCCGAGGGGAGGTTAAACCAACGAGAACTGCTAACTCTTGAATCTGAGTATAAAACCTCAGTCCCCTTACTTTCAAAGGATAACAGTAATCCAATGGTCTTAGGAACCACTCATCTTGGTGCAAATCCAAGTGAAAGTAATGGACCTATACCTAATCCTAAACACACTCATACTCCTAACCCTGGCAACCCTCTTCACTCCCATTCTATTCCCACTACTCTCCCCTAAATTCAAAAACACCCCTAACTCCATCACAAACACAGTTAAAACCTCATTTATAATCAGCCTAATCCCCATGACAATCCACATCTACTCAGGAGCAGAAAGCCTAATCTCTCTATGAGAATGAAAATTCATTATAAACTTCAAGATCCCCATCAGCCTCAAAATAGACTTCTACTCCCTCACCTTCTTCCCAATCGCACTATTCGTCTCATGATCAATTCTACAATTCGCAACATGATATATAGCCTCAGACCCCTACATCACAAAATTCTTCACCTACCTACTATTCTTCCTAATAGCTATACTTATCCTAATCGTCGCTAACAACCTATTCGTCCTATTCATCGGCTGAGAAGGAGTTGGAATCATATCCTTCCTACTAATCAGCTGATGACATGGACGAGCAGAAGCTAACACCGCCGCTCTACAAGCCGTACTATACAACCGAATCGGCGATATTGGCCTCATCCTCTGCATGGCATGATTAGCATCTACCATAAACACCTGAGAAATTCAACAACTACCATCCCCCTCCCAAACCCCAACACTTCCCCTTCTAGGCCTAATTCTAGCTGCAACCGGGAAATCCGCCCAATTCGGCCTACACCCTTGACTCCCAGCCGCCATAGAAGGACCTACTCCCGTATCAGCCCTACTCCACTCCAGCACAATAGTAGTAGCCGGGATCTTCCTACTAATCCGAACCCACCCCCTGTTCAACAACAACCAAACCGCCCTAACCCTATGCCTCTGCCTAGGAGCCCTATCCACCCTGTTTGCAGCTACATGCGCCCTTACCCAAAACGATATCAAAAAAATCATTGCCTTCTCCACCTCAAGTCAACTAGGCCTAATAATAGTTACAATCGGACTAAACCTCCCCGAACTTGCCTTCCTCCATATCTCAACTCACGCATTCTTTAAAGCCATACTCTTCCTATGCTCAGGATCCATCATCCACAACCTAAACGGCGAACAAGACATTCGAAAAATAGGAGGGCTCCAAAAAATAATACCCACTACCACCTCATGCCTAACCATCGGAAACCTAGCCCTAATAGGAACACCCTTCCTAGCAGGATTCTACTCAAAAGATCAAATCATCGAAAACCTAAACACCTCCTACCTAAACACCTGAGCCCTACTACTAACCCTATTAGCTACATCCTTCACCGCAGTTTACACGACTCGTATAACCGTACTCGTACAAACCGGCTTCACCCGAATCTCTCCCCTAACCCCAATAAATGAAAACAACCCCGCAGTAACCTCACCTATCACCCGACTTGCTCTAGGAAGCATCACAGCAGGCTTCCTCATCACCTCATTCATCATCCCAACAAAAACACCTACAATAACTATACCCCTCTCTATCAAAATAACCGCTCTAATAGTTACCGCTCTAGGAATTGCCCTAGCCCTAGAAATCTCAAAAATAACTCAAACCCTTCTTCCCACAAAACAAACCACCTTCTCAAACTTCTCCACCTCCCTAGGATACTTCAACCCCCTAATCCACCGCCTAAGCACATCCAACCTCCTCAACGGAGGACAAAACATCGCTTCTCACCTAATTGACTTATCCTGATACAAGACCCTAGGACCAGAAGGACTAGCCAGCCTACAACTAGCAGCAACCAAAACCGCCACCTCCCTCCACTCGGGCCTAATCAAAGCCTACCTAGGAACATTTGCCCTCTCCATCATCATCATCCTCATATCCTCATATAGAAACCCAATGGCCCTCAATCTTCGTAAAAACCACCAAATCCTAAAAATCATCAATAACGCCCTGATTGACCTACCCACTCCACCGAACATCTCAACATGATGAAACTTCGGGTCTCTACTGGGCATTTGCTTAATTACTCAAATTGTTACCGGTCTTCTGCTAGCCACACACTACACAGCAGATACCAACCTAGCCTTCTCCTCTGTAGCCCACATATGCCGCGACGTACAATTCGGCTGACTAATCCGCAATCTCCACGCAAACGGAGCCTCCTTCTTCTTCATTTGCATCTACCTACATATCGGCCGAGGAATCTACTACGGCTCATACCTAAACAAAGAAACCTGAAACATTGGAGTAATCCTCCTCCTAACCCTCATAGCAACTGCCTTCGTAGGCTACGTACTACCATGAGGACAAATATCCTTCTGAGGAGCTACAGTAATCACAAACTTATTCTCAGCAATCCCCTACATTGGACAAACACTAGTAGAATGAGCCTGAGGAGGGTTCTCCGTCGACAACCCAACACTCACCCGATTCTTCGCCCTCCACTTCCTCCTCCCCTTTGTAATCGTAGGCCTCACACTAGTTCACCTCACCTTCCTCCACGAAACAGGATCCAACAACCCAACAGGAGTCCCCTCAGACTGTGACAAAATCCCATTCCATCCATACTACACCGTAAAAGACATCCTAGGCTTCGCACTAATAATCTCCCTACTCGTCTCCCTAGCCCTATTCTCCCCTAACCTACTAGGAGATCCAGAAAACTTCACACCAGCCAACCCCCTAGTAACACCCCCTCATATTAAACCCGAATGATACTTCCTATTCGCCTACGCCATCCTACGATCCATCCCCAACAAACTTGGAGGCGTCCTAGCCCTAGCTGCTTCAATCCTCGTACTATTCCTAATACCTCTACTTCACACATCAAAACTACGATCAATAACTTTCCGCCCCATCTCCCAAGTCCTATTCTGAGCCCTAGTTGCAAACGTTCTCATCCTAACATGAGTGGGAAGCCAACCAGTAGAGCACCCGTTCATTATCATCGGCCAACTAGCCTCATTCTCCTATTTCACCATCATTCTGGTCCTATTCCCCATCGCGGCCGCACTAGAAAATAAATTACTAAAACTTTAATTAACTCTAATAGTTTATAAAAACATTGGTCTTGTAAGCCAAAGATTGAAGACTAAACCCCTTCTTAGAGTTAAACCACATCTCACCCCACCATCAGGAAGAAAGGACTTAAACCTTCATCACCAACTCCCAAAGCTGGCATTTTAACCTAAACTACTCCCTGACCTTCCCCCTAAACAGCCCGAATTGCCCCCCGAGACAACCCACGCACAAGCTCTAACACCACAAACAAAGTCAACAACAACCCTCACCCCCCAATCAAAAGCAACCCCACCCCCTCTGAATAAAGAACAGCCACCCCACTAAAATCCAACCGAACAGACAACAACCCCCCATTATTGACCGTACTATCACCCCCTAACAACCCCAACGCACCCCCCACAGCAAGACCCACCAACACAACAAACCCTATTCCAAACCCATAACCAACAACCCCTCAACTCGCCCAAGACTCCGGATACGGATCCGCCGCCAATGAGACCGAATAAACAAACACCACCAACATACCTCCCAAATAAACTATCACAAGTACCAAAGACACAAAAGAAACCCCCAAACTCACCAATCAACCACACCCTGCAACAGCCGCAATCACTAACCCTAAAACCCCATAATAAGGAGACGGGTTAGACGCAACTGCCAAACCCCCCAAAGCAAAACACACCCCCAAAAACAAAACAAATTCTATCATAAGTTCCTACTCGGCCTCTCTCCGAGATCTATGGCCTGAAAAACCATCGTTAAAAAATTTAACTACAAGAAC